TAGCCGATCTAAGGTTGACCGTCTCCCCGGCCCCCTTTCGGTGCACTATTGGAGAGCTCACTACCGCTTTCTCAATCGAAAAATGAAACTGTCAAGATTAGCCTACTGCGATTCTTATCTATGTAATTTCCTGATTTCTTTTCGTTGAAGTGTAGTGCAACTATCTGGGGTTTTTCTCTTCCGAAGACGAATCTCCTTCACTCACGGAACAAAAAAAAATCTCAACGAATTAATAACGCTAACAATCAAGCAATGGCTTCCTTTTCTTACATTCCACTGGGGTACCTTCTTTCTTTGCTTTGAGGAATGTGTTTCGCTCTTCTCTTATTCAATTTCTTACGCGGAAGACTGGTTAATTTCCGAATTTGCTTTGAGATCATTAGGTTTCAGTTAGTCCGTTCCTGTCCAATCTCAGTTGTTTATGGTTGAATAAGGGGCGCCAAAATCAACTATTTCGTTTGAGGGGTCAGAAAGCCCGTGTTTTTCGTCAACGTAATAAAACAAATGGCCAACCATAAAAGGGTTTAACTCGACCAAAGGGGAATCCGGCTGAGAACTCGTAATCTGGCCAAGGCTTTTTCGTCAACGTAATGTGTAATGTAAGAAAATGGTATCAAAACAACCAGAAAATGGTAAGAAAAAGGCTCGCACAACGAACAAATCCGCGTAGGACGGGCCAAGCAAGAAGGAAAGCACAGGTTTAGGGCTCAATCTAAGCAAGCGGGCTGAATCCAACCCAGAATATGGAAGATTGCACAGAAGCACCCCCAATCCCCATACGAATGGGAGGAGGCCTAAGCCTTTTAACCAACATATCTTTCTCTTGCTCACGAATGCCGCCAATAGAATATTTTGTTGGCTTGAGAATAGTTAAAATGTTAAAGCGGTTAAACAAAAGCCCTAAAGAATCAGTCTAATGGTGGGACTAAGCCATGACTTTAATAGATTGGAATAGACCTCAGGAATAGCCAACTAATGAAAGAAGAAGTGATGCGCTAACTAACAAGTGAGTTCAGCAATGAACGAAGGATTCATGAACTACTTTGACCACTGAGAATCCGACAAAAGGGAGGGGAAGAAGTGAGTGCGAACGAACGATGAACTAACAAACCAACGCAACGCGTAAGGAGGCTGAGAAGAACTACTCGTAGGCCAAACCAACGTAAGCGAAAGTAGGGAATAGTTTTTCTCAAGGGAGATGGGAGAAAGGATTGGAATAGGCCAACGGAGACTTTGATTGATGAGGACTACGGTCCGGCGAGAACACTTCTTATGGGTGACCTTTTATTTTATATAAAGAATATTCACTCAGGAATGACATAAGTATAGTTTCCCCATTTTCCCGTTTACCTTTCTCTCTACCCGGGAGGTTATCCCCGTTGAGTAGGTCTCTAAAAGTCATTCTTTGAGGTCAGTTGCTTCCCCTGCTTTTTGTTCCTTGCTTCAGGAAAGCAGATAATTAAGAAGTGAATTAGCTCATCTCAACTTAGGTTCAGGGGAATGAGGGGCAAGTAAACTTGTTAAAGTATGAAATTGACGCCTTTTAACTGGTAGTCCTCGACTCAATCCAAACCAAAAGGGGAAGTCGGCTAACTCAGAGAAACCGGCCAAAAAGAAAAAGAAAGGAAGTAGGGTACTGAAATTCCGGCCAAAGGCGAAGTCGTAATAGTCAATCTAACCTGTAAGCGGAGCGGTAGAAGGGAAGTGAGAATCCTCAAACTAACCAGCCAAGGCGGAATAGTCCGATCGAACCCCGAGAATGAAGTCCTTTGTCTGGTAAGAAGTTGTTACTGAATATCTGTCCTTACTTGAACAAGTATGGAAGGTTCTCTCATAGCCCGAGATGTACTAAAGGGATAGGAGAAACCAACCAAAGCAGAAGAAGGGAAGAGGGACAGTTAACAGTGGAATTAGCCACTCTTTGAAGAAAGAGGAACGGAACAGACTAGCTTGACTCACTCAACAATAGGAAAGGAACGAAGTGGGGGGAGACAAGAAAGAGAGGAAAAAGGAGTAAGTGAGTTCAGAAAATAAGGGAGAAGGGTAGTTTGATTCCTAGTTAGGTTTCCGGCTCGGTACTGAATTCGTTTTCTTTAAGAGTGAGTAGGTAAGGTCCAGTTGTTCGGGTTCAGATAACTAGTACGGGTCCCAACGGTTACTTTACGGAGAGAATAGAAGCTCGCTAGCGCTCTTTCTTTTTAAATAAATAAAGTGAGGGAGGATACTAGCTTTCTAGAAAAAGGAAGATGGTTGAAAGGGTCCCAACGAAGACTTCCGATCGGTAGGATACCTTTTATACGAAAGAATCATCTTTTATGAAACTCATCTATCTCGGCTAGTCAATTGATTAAAGAGGGTTCCGTTCCTCAAAGAAAGAAGAGTCCTGTATGAAACAAGCAAAGTGAAGGGAAGGAAACAAAGCATGATTGTACGCCTTCGATTGAGAGTTATCACCTTCTCTCCTCTTTTTCACCGGCCAAAAACCCTCCTTCCGGGTGGGCAGAAACCAATTCCTCCTACCTTTTCGCCAGAAAGCCAACTCACGCTTTCCACTCAGTCTGAGTCACCTGATCTAACTCAGTCTTAGCCAGAAAACCCTCCTGCCTTTTCCTAGGCATAAACCAATGCTTTCCTCCTTTTCGCCAGAAACCCCTCTTTCAGCCTGAAACCAATGTAGGATGGGATAGTCACACTCAAAAAGCAGTGAAAGCGTAGAACTAGAACGAAATAGGCAAACAATCAAGTCAGCCAACGGGTGAATCCCTTTCCTTACACAAGAAACTACCATTGAGAAAAAGACAGTAATTTGGTTTCAGTTAGTCGGTGTAATTCGGTTTCAGTTGAAAAAACAGTTAGTCGGATAAGATTTAGAAGTAGACGAAAGAATACTACTCTAGTATAAAGCCAGTTCCTTTCCTGATGTTGAGCTAGCTACGTCTCCTTAGTTTAAGGTTCCGTTCCCCAGTTCATGAATAGGGCTAGTTCCCTAATCGAGTTATTTGATTGAGGAAACCCCGTCTTTAGAGTCAGTATGAGCCCCTCTATCTGTTCATCTCTTTTACAGAGTCAAGCTAGTCCTTTCCTTCCCCCTTCCTTATAGGAGTAATCTTTCCCCATTCCTACTAATTAGTGTATGATTCCTAACTTAAATAAGTAAGAGAGGCTAAGGTTGAATGCCCCAACGGTTCAGGTAATGAGTATAACCTTTTTAAAGAAAGAAGTTTAGTCCTTGTAGTAAATGTTCCGGTTGACCAACCAAACCTCATCCCCTCGGGAATAATAAAGATTCTACTTTTCATTTACCGAGATGACTGAAGAAAGAATCCACTTTTCGCTTATGTAACTCGGGAATGTGACACTTTCCCTTTTGAGGAAAGCCCAGCCAACCTTCTTTTGAGTAATGAAAGAAGAAGATTGTAAAGACCCCCTCACCAGGTAACGAGTAACGAGTTGAAAAAAAAAACAAAGGAAAGGTTTTGTTGATAGCACTGCCATTCACCTTGCAGAACCCGAAGACTGTCCTTTTTCCCCCTTGCTAAAGCCCTTCTTCTTGCGGCGAGGGAAAGCGCATATCGCACCCTTACCCTTAGCTTAGGAAATCTTCCTTTGTATCTCGTTCTCCTGTTGGTGGAGTGATTATTAAAAATAGTTTTCACTCACGTTTTGAGTAAGGGGAAAGAAAAGGGTTTCACCCACGCTGAGGAAAGAAAGAGCCCTAGCGGAAGTCGGGAGAAGAAAACTAGTACTTTTCGGCGAGCGAGGAAGATCACATTTAGATGAAGAAGGAAGAAAAAACCTACGTATCCTTTCACCTGTTCCTGAATCACCTATTCATTGAGCTCAGTTCTTTGAAGCTTAATCACCTTTTCTCGTTTAAGAAAGAATATCATTTCCGTGACCAATCTCAGTAGTTTTCAACTGAATCTCCTTCTCAACGTGGGGGAGATAAGCCTGTCTTCGCTCGGAATAGACTTCACGATTAGCCAACTAAAGAAAGAATCGTTGAACGAATAACGGATGAGTTCTGAAACGAACGGTTAAGGGACTTTACTCAACAAGAGTAAAGGGACGGACTAGTTCTTTTTTCTGTAAAAGATGGAATCCGTCTCGACCGAACAAGCAAGGCCCTTAGACGAGTGAAAGTAGGCTTTATAGGTGGGCGCTAACGCGTCAAAGCCTATAGCTAACGCTATGGAGTTTGATTGCTGAGAGGAGAAGAGAAAGCCTTTTTTTCTTTATTCATAGGTGACGGAGTTTCAAGCAGCTTTACCGGACGAGGGGTAGGCGCTTTCTAAGCAACTCCCCCACCCCCAATTGATCAAGGGACAAGAACGATCGATCAAAACAGAACCCAACAAACTGCCCCGGGAATAGTTGAAAAAGAGAAAAAGTACAAGATCCGAGGTTGAAGGATCCAAGTCCCAAGGCACGGGAGGAGTGAATTTCCGAAGAACCGATGGCATTGAAGATGACGTAGCTTAACGTCAATGGAAGAATTAGCTCAAGCCAATGTACCGGTATAGGGGCCTTTAGGCCTATCGAACATAGGAGCGGGGGAGGGGCCGTATGGACACTCTACGAAGGAAGTAGCATGGGTCAAGTCCTCCGCACGCCCTTGTGCCAGCGTAGAGCAGAACAATTGAATTTTAAAGGTTAGCAGTTGTTAGGCAAGCAGTGGCTATAGGGATCGTTCCAAGCCTTGATATAGGAGATTGCCCGATCTTTCTATCTTTCTTTTTCACAGTTCAATCACAATGATTGACTGGGTGGAAAGGAATCTTCTCTTGCTCAAAGCTAAAGCTAGTATGAATAGCTTGGACTCTTCCCTCCCGATTGCTTCTTCTGCCGTCAACTCAGGTAGCTCAAGCAGAAGCAGAATCCACCTTTGGGCTAGCTCGGCTAGCACGGTCCTTCGCGATTAGCCCCAGACAGAGTCTTGAAACTAAGTTCTTCAACCCGTCGTTGACTTTTTTCCTTGGTCTTTGTTTTCCCACTACCTCCAGCTAACTGCTTGAAAGAAAGCTCTTTTTTTTTCTCCTTTCTCTGGCTCGATCCTGAAAGTTGAGTGGCGTGAAAGCTACCCTTGATTCTTTCTTGCTTGCAGAGGTGAGGGTGAGATCCGGGGATCTATCATAAAACTATGCATTTTTTCTGTTCTACGTCATTGATCTGACATGTGACAGAGGGGAACCAGGGTTCATGTTCTCGCAAAGAAAGTCCTAGTCTTTCTCTCTTCTTTTCCTTCCCTTCTTCAATGATAGACAGGAGATGCGGTTATCAATCAAACATTACAGGGGGTAACTCCTCTCATGCCGTGATGGGCAAGTCCAGCGATTGTCTAATAGAGATAGATCGTCAAATATAGTATCTAAGATCAAGAGACATGGAATAGAAGTTCAAGGTGGAGAATTTTATATCTAATGGCTGCTTTTAGACCGCCTTTTTTTCTATTTATTATGTAGTAAACGAGTCTTACCACTCAGCTCTTCCACCTTGCTTTCCTGATTCCGATTAGATAGTGGATGAGAGCTTCTGTGATCCCCGATTCCATTACCGTCTTCTCTAGTGGGACTTCGTCTCACTCAGAAGGGATAGATCGAATCTAAGGGAATACCTCCACTTGCTCTTTTGGTTGCTTCTTTAATAAGAAAGTCAGACATCAAGATCAAGCTTTGATTTCCCGTTGCTTTCTTTGATGATTTCAGGGCAATTCAAGTATCTGTATACTCTATCGCATACGTACTGGGGCATTCACCTCTCCCTACCCCAAAACCTGAAGTGGTCGAGTGGAATTGAATTCCGCCCCCGGCTAGCCTAGATAGTGGTCCCTTTGATCGCTAATCCAGTCTCTACTGGTCTGGCTACTAAAGAAATAGTGTAGATAGTGGCCTTTTGCTCCATCCCCTAGACGGCGAAGCTGCTCCGCTCCTCTGGCTGTCCTTCATAGTCAATCAATTCAGCCGAAAAGACTGACCTCAAGAAAGAATGTTCGAAAAAGAGGTAGACTTCTTCCCCAACTCTCCCTCTTGGGCAAAAAGCGTTCGTTCTCTCCTCTAGCGGTGGTGGAGTTTCTTTCCGCTGCCCTTTCTTCTTTGTCAATTCAATCCGGAATCAATCTTCAAATAACAGATGCCCGACCTGACAGTATGCGAACATACGTCGAGCTGGCTGGATGTAGAGAGGCCTGCAACTGACACTGGCAAGGAAAGAAGTAAACTACTAGATTAGATCTTATTGCAAGGCTAGGCGAAACCCTATTTGAAGTTGGAAGACTGGGAGAAGTTATTTTCTTAGGACTGGTAGGGAATTTCAATATCAGGTTCAGGCTTTCCTCAAACTCAGTTTTGAGCTAGCGGGAAATCTTTCCTCTTTTCTTTTGACTTACTGAGAGATTAGCTATGGCTTACTTTAGGCCTTAGAAAAGGGCTTAACAAGAGATTAGTAGCCTCCCAAGAATCAAATAGAGAAGGACGGACTGGCTCGCAAGAGAGAAGGAATGAAACGGGGGGGAATGCCTTAGAAGGGGCAGGTATAAGGAAAGGAACTCAAATTTCCACTGACTCACATGGAAAAGCAGGGGGACGTCATGCCCTTAGACTCGAAATATATTAACTTCCTAAAAAAAGCACACTCTCTTAGAGGCATTCCAAAAAGGGCTGGCCGGGCCCATATTTTATAGTATCCATTGAAAGCTCTCCTATTAAAATTAAAGTAAGCAAATCAATTCCCTGAAGTTAAACGAATTCTCTTTTTAAAATGGAAAGATCTTACCCGCTCTCCTAAGGTACACGAAGTTACTGGCCTATATTGAAAACTTGCTTGCTCACAGGATGGATGGCTTCTTCGCCTACCGCATCAAGCTAAGAAGAAAGAAGAGGAAATCCAGCTGACAATCAATAATAGCTTCCAATCGCAGAATAAAGCTTCCCCAAAGCAAAGCCAAGCAGGTAAGCAAGCCAGTGTAAGTCCCCTTCCCAGGGGGTAATATGCCAGTATCAGTCCCTTTTACAGTATTTTCTCCAGTGCTATCATATTTCCAGCCACCTATTTATTAGACGCATATCTCTTCCAGCCAGTTTCCTTGCAGCCAGTTGGACTTTCTTTCCTTCTCCTTTCCTGCCACAGTTTCCCTCTTGCTAAGAAAAAGTGCTTTCCACTCCCCCTTGTTAAGCCCTTGCTTGTGTAATCCAGTATCAAGTAAGCCTTTACCGAAGTCCCTCTCTCTTATTATGGTACAGTAACTGCGTCCCTTACTTAGGCTAGTAGGGATTTTTTTAAAGCAAGGGATAGAGCTTTTTTGGATAGCCGGCGGGATATTCAAAGTTAAGAATAGAATAGGACTGAATCTTACCTGTGATATTTATTCTTTTATTACTTGTAAAATATTTTCTACAGCCCTAGGAGAATTTCCTGCCGAGGGCTTCTATTTCTATTGGGAAGACTACTTTAATTTCTTCCCCTTTTTTCTTCCTCTGCTTTCTGGACCTGAAGTAATTCTTGCGAGTGGAAAATGTTTTGCTTTGGGAGTGCTGCTATTCCCTTTCCCTCCTTCGTCAGTCGAGTGGTTAGGTGAAAGGAAAAGTCTTACTCTTATAAGACGGAGAGGGCGTACTTCTTGTTCATACGAGTTAAAACATCCCTATCGGTCTTCGTAATTGATTCCCTTCCCCCTGTAAGGCATTCCCAGTTCCCTTCCAGTAATTTCCATCTTAATAGAATCCTAAGAGGGTAAGAGGGCAAAGCAGCTCCTCTTCAAGCGCAAGTAAAATCCAGTGATAACGCCATGCATTTCTAGGCCTAAGCCCTGTAATGTTGATCCAATCCAGTTCTATTGCTAAGCCCAAGGAAAGCCCTGCCTTAAGATAATCCCTTATACCTGGGAGTTCTCTTCCATCCAGTCCAATAGGGGAGGGCTATATCTTTTTGCTAAACGATAAACGATAGGGCTATATATTTCCATAGTAAGGTAAGCGCATTAAGTTGACAGCAAACAAGGGACAATCCATCCACTCCATCCCGTGGGAGAGTTCTCTTACAGCCATTTTTAGCCAGTGCCCTTGTACCAGCATTCGTACCAGTAGTTGCATTTCCACCAGTCCATCCTGTCCTTATCGCTACCCGCGAGCCAGTTGGAGTAGATAGCCCCAAGTAGTTGTCTAAGTCCCATGGTAATCCCTTTATTAAGCCATTGCTAATCCATTTTTTAAGGGTTAGAGGGATGGGATTTTGATAGCTAAGTTTAGTGCTTTTCTTTCCTGTCCTGCTTTATTACCTGGACGAGTTCCCGCCTAAATCTTATTTCCAGTTAATAATATATATATATATAATAGCAATAGGCAATATGCAATATTCCTTACTCTATCTAGCCAGTCTTGTAGTATTATCTACCATATTTCCAATAAGTTTCTACCAGTTTTCCCAATACCAGTAGTAATAGAGAGTTTCTCACCTGGGCTTATCAGAGTGTGAGACTAGCCCTTGGATTCGTTCTGCCTGTAATTCTATATCCCTTCGTTCTGCTTTCTCTCCTCTATCTCTTCCATCCCTTGTCAAGCCTTTGTGTAAGTGTTAGAGGGTTAAGTGAGCAAGACAGTGATAAAGAAAGTGCTTTGATCCTGTGAGCAATCTAAGCCCCTTAGTAATCCCTCATTAAAAAGAATTTCCCCCCTTATCCTTATCAGTCGAGTATTCATTCGAACCCTCTTCGCTTCACCATGTTCATTCCCTTTCTCACTGACTAGCTTTTCAGGAAATTTTTTGGACCTGAACCGGCTTAAAATGAATCTAGCTTTCATTTGAGGAAAGAAAAAGAAAGAGTCCCGCCTTCTGGCCTGCTCTAGACCTTTACCCTTGTCTGAAAGATCCCACCGCTTGCTTATTTGCTTGCCCCATTTCAATACTTCTGCTTGAAAATTTACCTTAAGAATTTACCTAGCCTGGAGATCGAAGGGATGATAGGAAAGAAAGCGCTGTAAGATCGGTAGCTCGATAAGGGGATTATAGAAGACTGGGCCAGCACTCACCTTATTTAAACTATTAAGAACTTGAAGTTAGATAGGGTAAGAGAATAAAGCATATTCAATAGGGGCAGAAAGCGTAGTCCCTCCATTCTATATAGGTATAAGGTATTCCAGTATTATTCCAAAGCTGCCTATTAGAGTAATCCTAGAACTGCATCGAAAGAAACTCGCCCCACACTTCAACTCAAACTAAAACCTCGGGAAGGGATAAAGGGTTACGACTTAGAGGCAGAAGGATGCGCGCTTTCCTTATCTTACTTACTTGACTTCTCTAACTGCTTTTCTTTCCTTTGAGTAGATGGGGGGGCAGGCTCTGAAGAAGGGTTTACAGAGACAGGGCAACTGCGGAACTCGCCTGGACCTAAAGGCTCCTATATACTGCAGCTAACCTCGTAGGGATCATTACGGTCGTTTGCATCGGCTGGAACTTATTCTCCAGGAAATACACTACTTCCCCCTCATATAGACATTTGCTCGCTTGGCACACTGAAGCTTGAAAGCCTTTTCCCCTTGGACAGCTATTGGAATGATACCAATTGGCACCTTCGCTACTAGTTGAATCAAAGCATTGGTATTGGTATTGGTCCCGTACTGGCTTTCAACCATTTGCCCTTCTTCTTTCGTTGACGTGCAAATCGCTGGTTAAAGATCAACTTCCGAGATCTAAGACTAAAATAGTGCCAGCTAGGGAAAGCCTATCAAGAATGGAAGAGCTTGGGAGAAGGAGAAATAATAAAGTCTGCTATAGCTAAATCCCCAATCGTTATTTTGATGTCAGCCGTCTTTATATGACATTTCACTGCCAGTAGTCAGCTTTCCAGTACCTGTAGGGCTCCTGCCACAAGGATGGCTAAGCTTGCCCCAGGGCAGGAGTGGTATAAGGCAAGAAAGAAAAGTGCCATTTCCACCAACTCTTTACAATAGATTTTTCGCTTCATCAGAGAAGCTGGAGCAGACCGATTAGTACCACAGGAGATTAAAGTACCAAAATAAGACAGATATAAACAGGACCCACAACTCATCGTCTGGTTTTGAAGAGTTCGCTATCTCCGAAGAAGTTGTGTTCTTTCCGTGGATACCTTCATTTTTGAGCTCGTAGGGAGCGAGGGAGCCTAGAAAGCCTTGCCCAGAGAACTCACTTATAGAAGAGCTTAGCTAAAAAGCTGACTTTAAGAAGAAGGGCTCCAACTCTTCTAGCATTTCTTTTCCCGTCCCAGACCACAGAAAGAGAATAGAAAAGGCACGGATCCCCTTTCTTTCCTTTCCCTGAGCCTGAGGCGAGAGCTTGCTTTACCGAGAACTAGGCTTTTGCTTCATCAGATGCTATAGACGAGACCACTTATGTCACTTAATTGTCTGCCTTAGAGGATACACCTTCTGTCTCTGCCGCAGAATCAGATTTTTAAGAGTCTAATACTGATTTAGTTGAGTAGTCTCATCTAAAGTGGACGATTGAGCAACAGAAAGAGGTTCGGCGGTGGAAGAGGTTTGATCATCTCCTGCAGACTCCGCGGCACCAGACGCTTAAGGAAGGCACTCTGGGGAAAGATCTTTCTTACTTGCCGACAGTTACTCTCTAGTTATGTATGGGTCTCCCGCCTTACCTCGACCCAAAAAGGTGGCAACCGGTTCCGGGATAGCGGACTCTCTTTTTCCGTCCTCAGATCCAACTTCAGCGAAGGCAGACTTTTTTTCACTATATGTTTAGGAGATAGCATCCGATCCGGGTTTAGCAACCGTTATTGGACCGACTTGCTTTGTTTAAGCATCCTTTTTTGTATAAATACAGAAAGGAATTCAATACCAGTGCCACTTCCTTCCTATTCGAGGATCCCTTTTCTATTCTCTAGGCCAAGATTGCCGTTTCTTTTCCTTTCCAGGAGAACTTTTCTAGGCGCCGTTCTTGGCTAGGCTAACTCTTAATAGATAGAAAGATAGAACGCAGACGGGTATCAAACTATTAAATACTAGAATTTGTCTCCCGCTAATCTTCATTCGAGTCAAGTCTCTCTTTCTTATTAAAGGAAGCTTAAGATTGGCAGCTTCAGAGCTTCAGAAATGTTATCTAAAGAAGGCGGTATCAATGAATTGAATATGAAAGGGTTGGGACTTCTGAAGGGTACCGCTGCGGGTTCTTCTTTGGCAACGGGTCAAAAAGGGGATCTCGTCTGGTTCCACTACATCAAATACCACAGCACCTGACTCATCAGAAGAGCTTCCGCCACCAATCAAACCAGAATGAAAAATGGATATGTCCCTATGAGCGACTACGCCGATCTTTATATGTTTTGGCCACGCCCGTTTCCGCTCCGAAGAGGAAGGTTTGGATCTTTCAATCTTATGTCGTGAGGGATGTGACCTATGTTAGGTCCATAAGAGACCACAGCTTTTAGTGTTCTATGATTCACCTCCGAATAATGAGTAGGTAGTTCAATCCTTTTGATTCTTCTCTTCATAGTTTTCTTTTTCTGATAGGGGAATGCGGAGCAATAGGTCGAATTACTATATCTATATAAAAAAGAGTTGTAAACTATAGGACTTCTTGTTTGAGTAGGAAGATTTCGGTTTTTCTCGTTCCATAAGAATAGGGATTTGAAAAAATACAAATTCCTCTTCATTCTGTTGTGCTCAGCGAAGGAACTGGCTAAGCATACTTTTTCGGATCCAAACTTCTTTGTTCTTTTCAAGTCTTCTTCTTGCATATAAGAACGCAACTGTTTCAAAAACCGGGATTTTTTTAGTAGTAAGCGGCATCCCCTCTTAGTTTTGATTAGGTGGAAACATTTGATTCTTCTCCACATTCTTACCTGGCGATCAAGGAATTTGCCTCTGATTTTGAATTGAAATTTGCCTCTTTTTTTTTTTAATTTGAATTTGTCTATGATTTTTTCAACTGAGATTTCGATATAGAAAGATCTCCTTATTTCTTCACCGCGGATTCTCGCGTTATTTTCTTGAAAAGATATTATATCACCGTGGGAAAGTTTCAAATGATTAATTTTTACCATTTCATTATTCACACAAACCCTTCGATGACTTATCAGCTGCCTTGCTTGAGGAATAGTTTCACGAAAATGGAGACGAACCGGAATAACGTCCGATCTTGTTTCTGGATTGAGTGGAAAAGGGATATATGAAGCTCGTTCTGTTCCTCTGTGCATCTCTGTGATGGGTAAATCCCCATGAAAAAGGGGCAACTTTCGTGTAGTTTGTGATTGGATGTAACTGTTACGATTTTTTCTCGTATAAATCTTTTTTTTAATGGATCTCTTATTGTTCCTCAATCTTCGGAGAATGCGGCGTTGTATTATTGTAAGTTCTCTGTTCCGAACATTTCCTGAAAGTAGACGACAAGTTTTAAATCTTAATGCGGGCATTTCATATCTCGGTTTTTCAGTCTTTTTCGCCACATCGCGTATAACGGGAATCGAACCCCCTCTGCTGCTAGCGGGCGGATGGAGAATGTTCTACTTCGATCCAGCAACTTGTTAGGAGTAGGTTTTGGCTTGCCCCTTTCTCTAATAATAAGGTATCCAAAGCTCCTTCCTTCTGCTGGTGCGCAGGAGCGCACTTCCGTTTTCCCCTTACTAAAAAAAGGGGGTGTAATGAATAGAGATCTCCCGCCAGCAGTCTTTTCTTCCTATCACTTCACTTCGATCGAGAGATCTGATCTCATCGGACCTCACCGGGCGGGGCGAAGGGGAAGGAAGGGATGGGTGGTCCGGAAACAGCAACGGGGGAGGGCTCGTAGCCCCCCTCTCCCTCTTCCCCACGCCTATTTGTTCTCCCGGCCCCGGAGAGATGCGGAACTTTTTTTTTTTTTGAAGAAAAAGATGAATAGATAGGGCCATGATACATTCCGGAATATTGTAAAGGTAAATAGACTCTTTTCGTTCCCTTTTCGATGCCTGCCTGAGGACCTATGTGAATGTTTTGGAATGGGGATGTTCGCCTTTTCTAACAAATAGACCCACGACACGGCTTCTCGCTTTTCATGAATGTGTCTCCCCCTCTACTTATGTGAGTTTGACCCGCCTTTGACTCTGCTTGCTTCTGACTCCCTATGAGCCGTTTTACGACCTTACTTTTTCGGAGGGTCGGCGGGACATGGGAGCCTCAGCTCATGCATCGGTTTACCGAAATTACCTCTGCTATCCCACTTCCTTCTATTCAAAAAGGCGAGCAGCCCTTAAACAAAAAGGCCCTAAGAGGGCTCTTCTTTATATATTATATAAGCCTTAAAGTAGGTAGCCCCGAAAGCCGAACTCAGCAACTTGTTAGGAGTAGGTTTTGGCTTGCCCCTTTCTATGTTATTACTAAAGCGCTAACGCCCTATCTATAGTAAGGGGCTTTTTCAATAAGGCTCGCGTGGGGGCGCTCACGTTTTTTGGCTCTCTTCGCTCCACTAGCCTTGATTGGCGGATGGAAGTACCAAGGTGCGTCTGGTAGTATCGTATATAAGATCACGGCTTCATTTAGGAGTTTTCTTTCCCTTTGAAGATTTGGTGTATTTGTGGACGCCGCTATGCTAATTTAACCTAGGCTAGGCCATGGGGCGGGTAGCACATGAGGTAAGCGATAGCGAGGATTCCATCCAGCCCCAAGCGTACCTGAGGCTACCTTATTGCGTAGGATCGGCTCGGGGAAAGCTTGTGATCCGGCATAAAACCCCATCAACCAGAGGAAGGAGCTAACCGGCGCTCCTTCTTGGAAGGCCAAGAAACTTGCCATCGAGGTCTGTCGACTGCTCGATGGCTGGTAAATCCGGGTAGCTAGTCCGGACGCTCGCTTCGGTGAGCTCCCTGTCGGTTCCTTCGAGAGGGCCGGATCGCCTGGGACGCGGATTCTTGCTATCCGCCGTGGACTAGCATGTTTCCAAGGTACGACTGGGTCGTTACGCCGTCTGAATCGAAGTGAAGAAGCGATCCCCCTGGTACGACTGCTTGCTACACACCCTGTATTTTGAAGCTCCGGCGATCGGGGAGCTATTCTTTCGGTGCCCGGGGTGGCCCCCTTTCAATAACAGTCAAACCGGAAGAAAGCAGCGCTCGCCGCAAAGCGCAGCTCTCTGGATGTAGATGGAGCCGTTCTCTACCTATGTATAGCCCTGGTAAGAGGGGAAACTATACATCTTTTTCCTTTCGCGCGAGAAAGAAGGACTTTTGGGATCGTGGTTCGGATGTCCAATCACCAGAAATGGGAAGATGGGCCGAAGACGAAACTAAAAAGAACTTTCTCATAGCATAGCACGAATTGGAGAAAAAGAATGTGCGACGCTCTAATTATAGAGCGGCGCTAGAGAGACCGAATTTACCAAAGGTAATGAGGTCTGGACCCTTTGTAGCTTGCTACGCAGGGCCACCATCCGTTGCTGAATCACTACTTGACTTTGCAAAGCTTAAATCTGACGACCTCGAGAAGCTTACAGACCTAGAAGGACGGCCAGGGAAGTCCACAATGAGACCGGTTTCGCAAAGTAGGATAGCATCGGATGGGAACGAAACACTTGCATCAAGGGATGCGCCACCCAGCCAAAAAGAGGATCAACCACTAGCTTCCTAAGGGAGGCCTTTCTGACCTAAGGGGGATCGCGGATTAGGCTGAAATCATGGGGAGAGATTCTGTCCGCCATAAAGGGCGACCTGGCGACTCCCGCATGTGCAGGTAGCCATCCTGACGGGAGTCTGCGGCTGAGATCGACGACTGGTGGGCGGCCGACTGTACTTATATCTCTTACTATATTCCAGGTAGATACCTTCTTATTTTACAGAGACCAACTCCGTAGTCCAAGCCTGCCGTTTGTTCTTAAAATAAATTAAAAATAAATAAATTGACCATACGTAGGTTCTTCTTAATATACCCTTATTTCTCCAGCGATTGCACGGCCTCCAATTAGAACCTAGCGTACTTCTACTTTCTATCTTTCCTTCGATAAAGAGATGACCTTTTGAGGCATCCGTTTTTGATAAGCCTTTATTAACTTAACAGAGGCAGCCGATTCACATAGATTTGAATTAGCTTTTCTTTTTGGGAGTAGTCCTTGGGTCTATAGGCTTTGATGAAGTCTTTTGCCCTGGCGTAGAACAGATGCCTAAAGAAAAGAACCGGATAGTGTCTTGCTCAGCCCGATAGGAAGAGCAGCAGAAAGCGTAGGCCACATAAACTCTGATCATCGTAAACAGCGTAGTCAGAAAAAAAGACAAAGTCTTCTTTTTCTTTCCCATTCTATCAATTAGAAAAGGAAGAGTCAGCTTCTTTTTCCATTTATTGTATTAAAAGGGGCTCGTATCACCAGGGTCCCACTTAGTTAAATAGATAAAAACAAACCTAAGACAAACCTTTCCCGGGGCTTACTCTTTCCTCGAATAAGCTCTAGTGATGTTGCCTCGAGTTTGAGTTCATGCAAAACTTCATTAAAGAATTTCTTCAAGCTGTGGTTTATCTGTTCTGAGTCCACACCGCTTTTTATAGCAAAAAGCATATCATCTGCATACCTTAAATATCGTACGCTCTTTTCCCTTTCCATGAAGGAATTGATTCGAATATCTAGCTGGTGAAGAAAGATGTTCATCATAACAGGGGAAAGTGGGCTGCCCTGAGGTATGCCTTTTTCGTTATTATTTAAATCCCTCCCTTTTTTGTCTACGATTGGAGTTTTTAGGAAAGCTAATATAAGATCAAAGAAGGGTTGATTTTCCTTTCCCAAGTAGGATTGAATTATGTTGATTAGTAGCTCATGATCGATGTTGTCAAAACACCCAACGATATCAGACTTTATTAGTCTATCGACCTGCCCCCACCCCTGAACTTCCAAAAAAAAAGAAATCGGACCCCGACCTTTTCTAAACCCGTGTGAAAAGGAGAAAAAAACGTCGTCAAAGATGATATTCAGTAAATGGGAGAGAGCATCCATCACAATGATATCACCTTTGTTTTGTTGGGCTGCGTAATCGCTCGCAGCTTCCCCGGCTTATTAGGTTTCGGGATCCAAGATCGGTACATCGAGGAAAAGTAAAAAGTAGAGTTCAAGAGTGCCCTTTTCACTTCTTTCAACTTCTCCATGGATATTAGTTCTTTATAAACATAAACGGGCTTTCTTTCCCAAAGACAATCTACTAATTTGACTAACTTCTCTATCAACCGCTTCCTCTTTTGACTCCCTTCTTCTTCTCTGATAAAAGCAAACTCTCCAAATTGTTGACCAAGCAAGGTCACTGAAACAATAACTGAACACTCACTAAAACTCACCGGCCAGATAGTGTCCAATGAAGACCAATCCACAAGCTAGCCTTTCCAATTCTCATTAACTGTTACTTGACTGTTACTAAACGAAACTGAATTCGTTCGGAAAGAGAAAAGCCAGTAGCCAACTTCACAACAGATAGCCTTCTCAGCCGTAGTCCCTATACACTTCCTTCTTACCGCCCCGGTTCTAAGCCAACCCTTACTTATCTATTTATCTGCCGCCCATGCTTTGCCATAGAGTTAGGTAGGCCTCCACAAGCTGCTAAAAGATTTCAGTTTCAAACCAGGAGAGGAGGGAGAAGAGATTTTATTAGGACTGGACTAAAAACTCGTAAAGACCTCATAGGGAAACCTCGTATCCAATCCGCCGATGAACTGGAGCTAGATAGGCTTAAAACTGGACTCCTACCTTAAAAAGCAACCCCAACTGACGGAAAAGGGGAACCGCCTATAAGATAAGGGCAAAAAACTCAAACTTCCACATGGGCAGAGGCGACTACGACCCACCCCTATTGCGGCTACACTGGCTGTAACAGAACTCGGTTGGGAAGACACTATAGATTAGAAGTACATCTTTCCTTTGATTGCTGGAACTTTACACATGCGCGGAACTATACTCGATTAACGTAGGTCTTTGCTTTTTCCCTCATAACTCTCTTTTCCTAAGGTAAGAATGCCTAGACTATCTTTTTACTTTTACTAAGGATATAGGTATGGTTTAAAGTCTATTCACTTTTGGCCTTATACACAGCTCTCTGCAAATAAAAAAATGGAAAGTGGGGATCCCCCTTGCCGTATCCCGAGCTAACTTCTGATAAACCATATGCAGAGGTCGCTTTCCTTGCTGCCAGATGGATTTACCTTCTCTAAGATGTCTACTTTAGAAAAGAAAGATTCTTCCGGGACAACTACTAGATAGCTAGGAACTAGCACTTCAATTGGATCCGTTTAGCTTAGGACAGCTCTTTCAAGGCTTTCAAGGCACTAGCTTTCTCACGGACTGGATCACTTGCCTTTGTCTTTGTCCTCGCAGATACACGAGTAAGACTATACAGTAAAGGGGACAGAAACTACTCATACAGCTCCCAAGAAGGATTAGATGGAGATGGGTTCGAAGGGGAAAGGACGGAAATAGCACAGGCCGGGGGATTCCATTCTGAGAGTGTTAGAACGTATGGAAGAAGAATCCATTTATGCTGTTAGCTATACGGGGGAGGACTATTAAGAGGAGGCCTTAGAAGTTGCTTTCACTAGCAGCGCTTCTTCCTCCAACAACTCATACTAGAGCACCGCTTACTCAAGCAGCTTATTCTGATTTAATTGCTTACACAGGAAACTGTAAGAGCAGATAGGCAAACTAGGGATATTGCCTCAAGCCTAACCCTTTCGGAGCCTCTTTGCACTCACTCCCTTAAGGGTTATTAATTAAGCTGTGCGAGGAAGATGAAAAGTCAATCTATGCCACTAGCTCCAGTCTCACACTGATTAACTTCCTTCAGGAGTTCAGTTCCTAAATAGGAAGATAAGGGACTAGGAGTAGGAGGCACGCACCTATCTTTCTTTTAAAAGTAGCAGTCGTAATAGCAATAGGAGTCGCAGGGGAAGTAGAGGAAGCATCCAATTTTACATTATATGGGGCTTTGGCACGTCGAGGAAGAGAATAAGCTTAAGCTCTTTGCGGGATAAGGGCGGTTAGCAAGAAGGTTTTTGAATCAATAAAGGAAGAATGCGCTCCTATGGAATCAGCTCTTGGGAATAGAAGGGGAATGAAGGCAATTTGCCTTTTATTATTTTATTAAATAGAAGAGGCTAATCGAGATCCTAACTCGAAAGGAATAGGGCATTACATTAAGTAAAAGGATTGGGCAAATAAAGAGGTTCTTAGAGAGCTGGTGGAAGGCTCAAGACAGAAGGAATTTACATATAATAAGAAGGATCTCATGTCATGGTTCTTGTTCAAGAATCGGGATAGATCCCTTTTAAAGCAGTGTCTTATATAAGAGGTGGTTCTACTCTCATATCTCCAGACATAGCGTATCCTATTTCATTTCAAGTTCCCTTAGATGGTGGGGCGATAGATCTTTCTCTTGTATTTAGGACTAACGATATAATTTCATATTCAGGGAGTTCCATTCCAGTGTCCAGCTATGAAATAGCAGTCCTAAGGCCCTCCAGTTCCATTGAGATAGCTACGGGATGAGATAGGTAAATTCTTTGCTAGGTTGGAGTTTTCCTCCATGGAAAAACCTTCTGGTCTCTTTGAGATTTGATATAGAGTTCCCATTGAGTGGGACTGACCCAGAAGAACCACATCTGTCTCAAGCCGACCCGACCTTCTTACATCTCAAATTTTCTTTCCCTAGAATAAAGATCTAGTGCGCCTATCTTGGGAAAGTTCCTTCCTGCTTTGCTTTCTCTGGGAATTTCCGAGTTGGAATTGTAAAATAACTTTTTCAAAGAGAGAGTAGCGAGGAGAAGGCAATCCAACCTTACATTGGTATAAGATCTTGACTATTGGGATAAATTTCATCTTTCTATCCGAAGTTTTAGGGGAAGATAGTTCTTTTATCAACCAATTGCGATTCAATGTGGGAATACCCGGCGAAAGGCGCATCTCTTCCGAAGCTATTGCTTTTTAAGCTGAACTCTGCTATCAGACTTTGATATTCGTAGATCTAAGATTTCCGGGGTAAGGACTGACTTAGGCTTAGTGAATATCTTTGCTTTTCAATAGTACGATCTTCGGCATATGAAGAGATATTTTTTTTTTAGTTTCTTTTCTTAATCATCTGGGAATGAAGAGGATGATAAGTTGACTTCTTTCTTCCCTTCCATTTCATCCTTTTCACTTAGAAGCGATCCACTTTATATATAAATAACACCTGTGCTAATGATTTCTTTCATGCAGTAAACAGGGTCAAGTGAGTGAACAAGACATTTATTTTTCAAGCCAACAGGGAAGACTAACTGAAGGGAGTAATATGCCAGTAGCAGTCCCCATATCTTAAACTATATTCTTCTCTGATATCATAGATCGAGCGAGGGCCTGTCTTTGCTGACTCATATCTAGTATGAGGGTGAGTTGCCACCCATATACTTTTAGGGCTAGCTTCCATTCATCCTAATCTTGTCATTCCCTCTTCTAGCCATGGAGAGTGCCCTGTAAGCCATTCAGGTTCTTCTCTAGGACCAGTTAGAGATTTTCTTTCTCGTTAGATTGGAAGTGAGCAAGCAAGTTTGTTGAAAGAGGGGCAGGATATTCTAGATCTGCTGAAAACCAGGTTATAGGGCTATCTCTTGCCATGGTAGGGGCATTCCCTCTTGTAGCAGTCTCAGTCCCCAATCAAATTCAGTTGCAGAATAAAAAAAAGGTAAGCCTAGCCTGCAGTTTGAGTGTTAAAGGTTGCATGCAGTCCCCGAGGTAACACTTTCTAGATTACCATTATAAGTCCCAGTCTCATTAGTCCCTTACTCTGTCAAGCCATCAGGATCAGAAAAGGAAGAAGGAGGAAAGGAAGCTAGAGATAGCAGATTCTCGGGGGATGAAATTCATTTTGAGTTTAAGTTCTCGTTGCAGCAGTCCCCTTACCAGATGGAGTTGCAGCCTTGGATCTAGGTGCAGTGCTAAGACCTGCTTTGAAAAAAGCAGCTATATTTGAATCTTATGGAGAAGGACTAAACGAGCGTAAGTAGCATACCGGGACTTATAGAACTCTCTTGGATAGCTTTTCCCCTAGCGAACAGCAGAGATTGTGATTCCATCTAAGGGTCTTAAAGAGTTCAAGGTTTATTGCTCTCAAAAAAACCTCTATCTATTGTCCCCGTGTGAGCCATATGAGTAGTCCCTTCCCCTTGTAGGAGGGAAAGTCAAAGGATTCATTCACAGATGCCCTGCCCCTAGAGCCCTACCATGGAAGAAAGATATAGCCCCCCAAGGGAAAACAACCATGTCGTAAGCCCAAGTCAATTCCTCTCTTCGAATTCTCTTTGCTATTTCATCTGAATCCCTATCTTTTTGAATGTCCATAAAATCCTAAGGCTAGCCAGTAGAAAGACCTTTATTTGAGGAAAGCCATCAGGCAAAGGATAGACAAAAAGCTTTGGAAAGTAGTTTCTCAACCTCGAAATATTAGATATATCTTCTATTTTGAATATTAAACGTAGTAATAATAAACTAAAATCTATTTAAAATAGACAGATTTAGAACATCCCTCCGCTTAACAATGGAGTTATAAGAGCCCTCGCCTTTTTTGAAATCCGAGTTATTACATCCATAAAGTCTTAAGTCAGCAAGTAAGAAAGCAGATAAGCTATTTCAACAAGAGAATTCTCTAACGTAAATCTATTTGATCTTTCTTTTACAGCAATCTTTAGGTCTTTTCCAAGACAAGCAATTGAATGAAAAAGGTCAAGCGTAGTCACTCAACTTTTTAGCCTTTCAAGCGGAAGCAGTCCCTTTACTTTACAGTGCAGCTAGTAGGAGCCTCCTTCACATATGCTCTTGATCTTCTAAAAAGATTTGGTTTGAATGACTGCAAACCTGCACCTACCCCTATGGTTCTTGGACAGCAATTATCACAAAAAGATAGTAACCCTGTCAAACATCCAGAGAAGTATAGAAGTCTTGTGGGAGCACATCAATATCTCACTTTTACACGCCCAGATATAACATTTGCTGTAAACCAAGTATGTCAATTCATGCATGATCCTCGTGAGTTACATATTCAAGCTGCCAAGAGAATCCTTCGTTATGTGAAAGGAACATTAGCAGATGGGCTTTTTTTTTTTCCCTACTGTCAAAAGGCAACCTAATCTAGTTGCTTACTCAGATGCTAACTGGGGCGGAGATCCTGATTCAAGGAGATCAATTTCAGGTTTTTGTGTCTTCTTTGCTGGTTCACTTATCTTATGGAGTAGCAAGAAACAAAGAACAGTTTCTCGATCAAGCGCAAAGGAAAAATATCGTGCAATGTCGGATGCAACAGCAGAAAGAACTTGGTATCGTCACCTTCTCTCTGAGCTGGGTATAAAGCCTAATGGTCTAACTCTACTTTGTGATAACCAGAGTGCTATAAAGCTGGCTTCAAATCCACTCTTTCATGCACGAAGCAAACACATTGAATTGGATTGTCACTTTGTGCGAAAAAAGGTAGAAGATTCGCTAAATTGTTGAACCACAGAGAGAAGATTCTTAGCCACTTGACGAAAAGGAGTCGACTCAAAAGTATTATGACCATCCATGACTGAAAGAAGAGAAATTAAGCCAACCCGCGAGAAGAAGCAAGCTTGTCTCTTGAATTGCTCTTTTGAGTCGACTCTTCACTCAGGGGTAGCGGTGAATAGGAACTCTGCTTTCTTCTCGAACGGATATAGTCAGTGTGCCACGAGTGCTCCCTCCCTCTTTATTCTCACCCGGCCTTCAATGCTTTGAAAGGAAAGGGGGTGAACGCGGTCTTGATGCGGAGAAAGTAGGATGTCCAATCTCGTGCTTAAAGGGGTTCGCAGTACTTGCTTTATGCCTTTCCTTCTGACTTTACTGAGCGAGGAAGGGAATCGCTACTTCGGATGCGAGCAAGGAAGCGCTAGCCTATACCTATACGACTGCTACTCTTATTGATATTGATGAATGCGGGCTAAGGACGTTGATACCTGAGCCCTCTTCAAGTCTTGTTTTCATGCCCACCTGTCGAGATGCCAAAGAAGAAGGAAGATTGACCACCCAGACTCTAACGATTCAGTGGTAAACCCCCTTAGATGCTTTTCATACTGAGGTCGAGGTTGTGGGCTCCCCTGTGTGTGGTCAAATGGTTTGTGACGGTCTTCTGGAGCTGGCAATGTCAACGCTCGGGGGATTGAACCGTCTTTGAGCCTAAATCTTCTATTTGAACTCATTTTCCTTAATGTCAATCGAAAACAACTTCTTTATTATATTTATGCTGATGCTCCTCTCATTCCTTTCCTGCTTGAATCAACTATCTCTTAGAGCAAAGAGGTATTTTAGCTCGTTCGTCTTCTTTTCGTTCTTAGTTCCTCGACTTTTTGGTGCAATAAACCTAACCAACCCACCCCTTAAGCTAAGAGGAAGTTTCTAGACTGACTTACTAAGGCTTTCAGTAAAGCTAGTTGCTAAGAGTAGTACTTTGCTAGGCAGCACACTCCTACATTAGCGCACTCTCTCTTGCATTTCTGAAAAAATAGGCTAGGCTCCTGCCTTAAGAAGAGTTATTCGTATGTGAGTCAGTTTTCCATACCTAATTCTCTCACATGATCGAGACTCTCCTATCTCCCCATTTCTCTGGTCACATATTATATATAGTAGAAAGAACCAAGAAGTGGGTTGGGGTAGGATAGACTTTCTGATGCAAATACCTTAGATCTAGCTATGCTTGCTGACCTGTGCTACCTATTCTATTCTTGACACATTAGGGTAGGAATAATAGTAAGCTGAGCTGCCTATCTCGCAGTGAGCGCTACCTAAGCACTGTTGAAGGCACTCAGAGAAGAGTGGAAAGAGTCCTAAGAGGGCTTCTCACTAAGACTTTCGACTCACTGCCAAAAGCTCCTTCTTGTGCGCTAACGCTGGAAGGGATGGTTTTGGGTGGGGGAGAGATCACTGGAAGACTTAGTCGTTTAGATAGAGATAACATTTCTATAATAAAAAATATGGAACTCAGTACCCCCAGGCGTTCGCTAAATGCATTTCGCTTACAGTCACTAGGAAGGGGTTCTAGTAACGAAAGATTCCTTCCATAGATAGGCCACATTTCTCATATTCATTTCAGTGCTTTTGGTCTACCGTTTTGGAAAGCAGGGGCAAGTCAGGCATCATGCTTTCCTGGGGAGATCGTTTCAATTTACATAATAGTTAAGCTTCGTGCTTGCTGTGAAAGTGATCTTCGTAATCAAGAGATGGGGCGTTCTCTCTCCCTACTTAACTAACAAGCAATGGGGACAAAGGCCTCGAATCCTGTCTTTGACGGCGATCCTCGAATCCTGTCTTTGACGGCGATCATAGCGTGTCACGCTGGGAAACTGATCGAATGTTTTCTGTCTCAATGTCAGTGTGAAAGTCCTAATATCTTTACGAGGTCGAAATAGCATCACAGAAAGAGCAGCCAGAACCTACTCCCAGTTGGCCAGCATCAAAGCATTCAAATGAAGAAGGAGTCCCCGTCCAACGGAGCACTAAGAAGCAAGGGACACATGGACAAGAAATGGGTAAGGGGAAAATTAACTCATCGGTTAATAACCCAGTGTTTGGGACCAGAAGGAAGGCATGGAACTCGAACTAGTGATTCCCTTGCGATCTTGTCTTCCTACTATAGAAGGATCAGAGCCAGAAGTCCCTATAAAAGAAAAAAGTCCTAGGTGAATTTTTAGTTTTATTTGAAGAGTCTTACCCCTACGGAATGAAAGAAAGTTTTATTCCGTAGGGGATAGTATCTGCATTTGCGTCTACTGAATACTATATTTCACATTGGGACGGCTATAGTCAATAGAGCCACTACCACTAGCTCAGGATTCTGCTTAACGCGCCCTGCCTTCGTTTGAAATCCAAGCTGCTTAGGTCAACCAAGAGGACATCTGGAGGGAGTTCGAGCAGCAGAGCTGGTCTTTTGATTTGACTCCAACGGGCAAAAGACTAGGAGCAGAGACTCTCACGGACACGGCATATGAAAGCACTTTGAATGTCTTCTTCTAGCTAAAGAGATGAGATCCCTGCGCCTGACTAAGCTAAGCTAAGAAGAGAAACTTGTTTGTTTAGGATCCCACATCGATTGGTTTCAAACGCGAAATAGCACCTTTTCGAGGCCCCTTTGGCAAAGGATCTAGAGGTACCTGAAGTGAAGAGGATTCGCGAGCACTTAGATGAAGACTCTCGGATAGGGCAGGAAATGGCACGTTTAGGCCTCAGAATTAGGAGTATCCTAGTCCGGCGCGCAGCGTCTATTTTTTTTAGATGGGATGTCAGGAAACATAGTGTTTTAAAAAAAGGGATTTCCACTTCGAAACCGCTACGCCCCTCAAGATCAAGAGGAGTAACTTTCACATGGATCGAGGGATAAAAACCTCTGAGCAATCATTTTCCCCTATTAGTCTACTTGCTTTATTTGCGAATTACTCTATTTTCGGTTAGGTACAACTATGCCTGCCCAGTTATAACTCTTTCGCCATAAGGAATAGAAGGCTGACCAATCCCCGCTGGACCGGAAAAGCCACAGGTTCTATGTCGCACACTCCCGATTTGAGAAGTACAGGCAGCCCAGGCAAGATACATAATGGAGTTAATCAAGCCCGATTGTCCATGCTACCAGACCTGAGCGTTGACTGGGAATGTCCAATTGGCAGAGATATTCTAGACCCAAAAGGTGTTCCAATCATCGTTATGAAATGAAGTGCGACAAGTCTATCCTATGGCTGCAGGCGGATGCTAGGGCGCCGTTACTGCTCTCGTAGTCGTAGCCGCTCTTCCTACATTGATAGACCTCTTATCTATGGAATAAGTTAAAAACATCTATTTATTTAATGAAAATCCTGCGCTTGCAATGCAAAGGCAGAGACCTAAAGAATTGTCATTCTATTCCCTTCGACATGGGCCATGAGAACGAAATTAGATTAGTGCCACTTCCCGCAGCAATAGCAGTAGTGGAGAAAAGAAGGTGTAGTCGGAATGTCTTGGCAAGAATAGGTTTTGCAAGAATCCACTGTTTAGCGGGATAAACCCTGTAGGACTTCTTCCTTTCCTCTTGTCGGAAGAAGTAGGAATCTATCTAGACTTTAATGACAAGAATCGGAGGAAAGATGCATAGTTTTGAATAAATAGGAATAGAACAAGCAACGCATTTTTTCTTTCATATGTAGATTGTCACTTCCCCTCATTAAGCTAGCTAGCGGTAGCGCAAGTGTCAGAAAGGAAAAAATGGATGAATGCATTCCGAGATCGAATTAGTGATCCACCCCGTACATCTGATAACATTGTATACAAGGAATGTGACCTATCTGATAGAGAGACTTCTTCGGTAGCTTAGTCAGAAAGAGACCAAACACAGAAGTAATTTCATCATAGTTACGTTGCCCGGTCATTCGCAGAACTTCGTTACCTTATTGTTCGCTATATCAGAGAAAGACATAGAATAGAGTAATTGACTCAACTCCCACAGGTGTAGCATCCAATTGAGGAGCTTTATCCGTTGACTCACACTAATGAATAATGAACTGTGGAATACCGGGATGTGGAATTCACTCATTTATCTTTTTGCTCTTCCTACTTATGTTACGTCATGCAGACATCTAAATTTTAAGTTTTTGTGACAAAATTTTTCGTTTGTTTAAATTTAAATGGGTGAAAGAGATTCAAAAAATGAAAGATTCTGGCTTGGGAGGATGTCTGTACGCCTAAAGGGAGGATTAGGCATTCGTCAAATGAATCAAGTGAATGAGGCCCTGCTCGACAAAACCGCTTGGAGAGACTCTGTATCGACTGAATCGTATTGGGCGAAAATATGCTCATCAAAGTACAGGCATAACAACCAGGACAGATCGTGTATTAATCTACTATAACTATAGGATAGAGTCCAAGGAACCTAAAAAACTCGAAGAAGAGCGACAAGTTCTCGAACAAACAGCGGGAGAAGCAGACTGAGCCTGTTACATTGATAAAAGGCAGTCCTATGATCACCATCTTCAAAAATAAAAAGGACACAAGCTTCCTACGACCAGTAAGCTCAGCACGAGTCATCATAGATCGACCTACTGAGGCAATGACCATGCACCTAAAGCCACTTTACATAAAAGTGCATATTGAAGGAGTCCCCGTGTCAGGAGTCTTGGTCGATGGAGGGGCTGCGCTTCTTTGTTCGCTAGGCTTTCGCGCTAGTCATGAATCTTTAGCTTGGTTCCCGGCTTTGAATTCGCGATAAAGCTTAGCTTAGCCCCGTCTGCGGTTGACAACTTAAACCCCTTTGCCCATATTGTATTGGCCTTCACTCAAAACGATCGGTTCGAGTCTGCTGCTGCAATTGGCAATTAATTGGATAAGCGGTGGCCTTCTTTTCTTTTCAAAACTAATACCACCTCTTTTATTTTAAGAAATATCCTAAGAGAAGAAAGGCATTCTATCCCCTTTGTGTCTTTCTTCTAGGCGGAGCTCCCGCCGCCTTGGTCTTGATCAGGGAATCACACGCTTCTTCTCCCCCTTTCTTGGCGGCTGATTCCTAGTGTGACATGGATCTTCCTTATATCTCAGAGGTTGCGTATATAGAAGATGGAGTCTAACCCCTGGGTTTGTTGCGCATGATGGAGTAATCTCTTCGTTTAATCATGAGGTCACATGGACTTTCTCTGGGATTGATTGATTCCCGTTGTGGATTGCTGCGCAGCTAACTACCGACCCCGAAATTTCATATAGAAAGAAAAATCTCGTATATGATCGATCGCGAGTTCGAGTTCGGTCATCCTGGATTCGTGTACTTAACCGACCTTCTCCAGCAAGCGTATCAAAAAGCAAGCAAGTAAGTTAAGTGGAGAGTAAAATGCCAACGTTAGACTTGAAATAGTACTTACAGCGGATCTGTGGTCACTTATTGGCTCAGCTCAGTCAAGTACGTACCGGCTCGTATTTGATAAGTAGGTTTTTGATTGATTCGTGGGGGGTCGTGGAAGAATTGGGTTCGAATCCCATAGCCCGCGAAAAAGACTTTTTCAACGAAGGCACAGATTTCATTGAAAAGGTACGGTGACGTATCAAGAGCAGTGCAGAAGGACCAACGACGATGAAGGTTACGAAGGAGAAGGAGGAGCAGGAGGAGCTAATTCGGACGGAATCGAATAATTACGAGATAGACAATGAGACAAAGCCACCGTGGAGCGGCTTTTTGCAAAAAGATGAGGGGGAAACTCAGTAAGATGTCGGAGAAGCGAAATATACGAGATCACAAACGTAGATTGCTCGCGGCTAAATATGAATTGAGACGAAAGCTTTATAAAGCCTTTTGTAAAGATCCCGATCTTCCTAGTGATATGCGGGACAAACATCGTTATAAGTTGTCCAAGTTGCCAAGAAATAGTTCCTTTGCACGAGTAAGAAACCGATGTATTTCCACGGGTCGCCCTCGTTCCGTATATGAGTTCTTTCGAATTTCTCGTATCGTTTTTCGTGGATTAGCATCTCGAGGTCCTTTGATGGGCATAAAGAAATCGTCTTGGTAGCAACCACCAAACCAATAGAACAAGGGTTAGCTCCGCAGCTGGTCCACAAGCAAGGTAAGTAGGTCCATTACCGGCCGGCTCCGGACCGAAAAGACCTAACGGAGTAATCCCTTATCTCGGATCGGAGATGCTAACGGGGCGGGAATCGAAGTGGGGGACCTATCTACCGCCTGTGTCTATCTCCTGTCAAGTATGCTCCCCAGACATAGACTACAAACAGGGTAGTACTTTTGGAATCATCGCGTGAACATAACATTAAGTTACGAATGTAATTCCCGAGGGATCGACCACTATTCTAAATATAGTAAGGCGGGGAACTGTTGTTCATTGGAGCGCCGGAGTGCAGAGGTTGTTTCCATCATTGAAGTCAGAGTGTGGGACTGAGCCTTCCGAATGAAAAAAACAAAAAAGTGCTTAGTTTCGTTGGAAAAACCAACGCAAATATCATATTGACTTTCTCTCGCCCTACTTCTAAAGATAGATAGAAAAGGTTGGAGAGAGTGACTTTCAACAATTCTCTCCTTTCTAAAGCTGCGAAAGGCGGCCCCCCCCCAGAACAAAGCCCACCCCTCTTTTCCCCCTTTAATGAAAGACCCTCGCCTCGCTTCCTATTCATTTGTGGGTCGGGACCCGAGGGCCTTTTTTTTATCAAGTTATCAAGAGGTGATTTCGAGAATCAACCAACCGACAAATCCGTAGCCCAGGTGACTCACAGCCTCCCTCTCGCCCAAATGAAATGGGATGAATCAAATCAATAAGCTTTTTGATTGATTCAGGGCGCAGCGAAGCCAAATTCAATCAAGGCAAAGGGGGGCTTACTTTTCCTGACGCTGAGTCATCCTATTCAAATTTAGCTATGCTAATGGAACAGGACAAGTTTTCAGATGATATGTGGACCCCCAAGAGATGAGCGAGAACCTCCAATTGCTTAGGGGTCGCACTCTGTTCCCGCTTGGTGGACGAGATCTTCTCCCCTTTTAGCTTAGCTCCCACACACCCTTGCCCTCTTTCACCGAAGAGGAAAGAAGAATCTTCCAAGCAGACAGAGATCTAAATTTCCATTAGATTCATTCCGTTGCTTGCTTTGTTGCAGCAAGATGATTAGTCCGAGAGTGCTGGAGAGAAGAGAAAGCGGTAAAAACCTCTCTTCTTCGGTCACCGAGCAGTCGGACGACTCTTCAGTAACCCAGGATGACCCCTTCGGCGCTTCTTTCGCTGTATACCCCCTCCATCCTTCGAAAATAAAAGAAAGGGTACTATATATATATTCTTACTATATTTCTTTAATATATATATATATTGTAGGGCCCCAGAACGCTAAAAAAGTGGGGGAACAAGAGTTGTCACGATAGGAAGGAAAAATGACTATAAGGAACCAACGATTCTCTCTTCTTAAACAACCTATATCCTCCACACTTAATCAGCATTTGATAGATTATCCAACCCCGAGCAATCTTAGTTATTGGTGGGGGTTCGGTTCGTTAGCTGGTATTTGTTTAGTCATTCAGATAGTGACTGGCGTTTTTTTAGCTATGCATTACACACCTCATGTGGATCTAGCTTTCAACAGCGTAGAACACGTTATGAGAGATGTTGAAGGGGGCTGGTTGCTACGTTATATGCATGCTAATGGGGCAAGTATGTTTCTCATTGTGGTTTACCTTCATATTTTTCGTGGTCTATATCATGCGAGTTATAGCAGTCCTAGGGAATTTGTTCGGTGTCTCGGAGTTGTAATCTTCCTATTAATGATTGTGACAGCTTTTATAGGATACGTACTACCGTGGGGTCAGATGAGCTTTTGGGGAGCTACAGTAATTACAAGCTTAGCTAGCGCCATACCTGTAGTAGGGGATACCATAGTGACTTGGCTTTGGGGTGGTTTCTCCGTGGACAATGCCACCTTAAATCGTTTTTTTAGTCTTCATCATTTACTCCCCTTTATTTTAGTAGGCGCCAGTCTTCTTCATCTGGCCGCATTGCATCAATATGGATCAAATAATCCATTGGGTGTACATTCAGAGATGGATAAAATTTCTTTTTACCCTTATTTTTATGTAAAGGATCTAGTAGGTTGGGTAGCTTTTGCTATCTTTTTTTCTATTTGGATTTTTTATGCTCCCAATGTTTTGGGGCATCCCGACAATTATATACCTGCTAATCCGATGCCCACCCCGCCTCATATTGTGCCGGAATGGTATTTCCTACCGATCCATGCCATTCTTCGTAGTATACCTGACAAATCGGGAGGTGTAGCCGCAATAGCACCCGTTTTTATATGTCTGTTGGCTTTACCTTTTTTTAAAAGTATGTATGTGCGTAGTTCAAGTTTTCGCCCGATTTACCAAGGAATATTTTGGTTGCTTTTGGCGGATTGCTTATTACTAGGTTGGATCGGATGTCAACCTGTGGAGGCACCATTTGTTACTATTGGACAAATTTCTCCTTTAGTTTTCTTCTTGTTCTTTGCCATAACGCCCATTCTGGGACGGGTTGGAAGAGGAATTCCTAATTCTTACACTGAGACTGAGCACGCCTGATCAGTAAAAAATTCTGACACCAATCATTTACAAGTGAGTATTACACCAAGAATTGACAAGCGGATGAGTTTTCTAGTTGGCTATGTTGATATAGCTTAGAAAAGGGAAAAGAGACCGGAACGACACGGAAGGAAACAGAGAGGAAAGACTTAAAACCAGCTTTTCCGTGCTAACCAGAGCAGGAGGAAGGAGAGATTGAACCCTGCTTTAGTAAAGGAAAGAAGGTCTTGAAGAGCCTTAACTTAATACAGCTTTCATAGGCCTTTCTTTCGGCTAGCATAAGTGGCGAAGCAAGGTTATCAGCTAAGGTGAAAATGATACGACTAATAACCATTAATCGCCTTCGGATGTTTACGCTTACTGGTCGTTCCTAAAGAGCTAAGACTTAACTTAAAGCAGCTATTAATACAGCTCTTTAACCTCCTAGCTTGGAGAGAGAAATTATTTTATCGCGCTCCACATCTCGTGGTATTTTTGTTCCCAGCCTGGACTTGAGTTCATCAGTTCATCGAGGAAAGGATAATTTACTACGAGAGTGCAGAGATTTGCTACTCAATAGGTATCGGGGTACATAAAGAGTACATTGACACATATTGCTTGGTCGCTTGACGAATGGCTTTCTACGACGTTAGTGAGAGCAGAGTCCAAACCAAAACCAATTAAGCCATTCTAATTAGAGTATGATAATGAATTCATTGGTGGCAAAGCTCTAAGCCTGCAGACGGATATCCGTCGGGACCCGAGGATACCAGCGATGATGAGGTTCCCATGATGATGACATGCAACGTTATATCCGTCAGAACAGACTGAACATCTAAAGAGCTCATCATTGAGCTAGACCGGAAAGATGAACGCCGAGCTAAGGTCGCAATAGCCCGAGACTTTAAGGGGGGCGGAGAATGAGGTAAAGGTCTCTGTCGATACGGCCGTGGACCCGTAAATAGGCCGGCATTCAAAGCAGGAGAAAGGCGGGTTCGATTACAAGTTTTAGATGGGCCGGATGCGCAGCATGCTCAGGCCCTTGCTAATTACCAGCCACCGTACACAGAATGGGTTGATAGTAAATGGTATCCGGACAGCTATACCATCCCCAACTTCTGCATGTATGCCGGAAAGGGGTGCCCCTTTAGCATCTGATATATTTTACGGCCCGTTGTGGAAACTCGGCGACCAATCAAGCCTTGCTTCTAAAGCAGTCTCCTCTGTCTCTGAAAGGAAATGCGCTTTTTTGGTATATTGCAATTCCTCCCCGCTCCGTGGCCGATTGGGACACGATGTCTACGACATTCTGCTGGGCGTACTACCGCACTACCGGGATCCGACGCCGCTTCTTGTCTTGGGAAAGATGCCTCGAAATTTCAAGGCCAAGCGCGAAGAAACTCGTTCCATGGTAGGACCGGTGGATGAAGCCATCGCTATACTCCTAGACTCAAAGCCTAACGGAGACCAGCGCCCTATAAGCCCGCCATATGCTTGGGAGGTAGACGAAAACCCCTTTCCGATAGGGTACCCGTTACCCAGCTTAAAAATCGTTAGAGGCTTCGGCTTTTGTCAATGCCTGTCCATTTCCTGTTGTGGGCTGGGTTGTCAGGAAGTGAGCCCGAGAGGGGCGTCCAGACGCGGGTCGAGTATGAATGCTTCCTTTATCCAAACAAGCTGTACTATTCCTTTTCCACCGACCTTGGCTATTTGAGCTGCGGGTAACTAAGGCTCTACCCTTTCTGCCTTTCCTGATTACCTGATTGTTTTCCTGCTTCGCGAAAGTCTTTTTGAATTATAATGCCACTAATCCAATGCCGCTAATCCAATAGTTTAGATATCCATGCACAGAGAAGCTGCTAGTCTTTTCGACTATGCCTTCCTTTCTAATTTTCCTTCTTACAGGGCACGAACGGGAGCCTTTCTTTCCTAAGAAGGAATGTGGCGAAGAACCTGAAAGTCTTTCTTCTTTTAATGCCCACAGATCCGCTGGAGGAAGGAAGCCAGGGAGACTTAGCATCCGATTATCGCAATATACTCTTTCTGGGAAATGTGCATGAAGAGTAATTCCATGTAGGCAGCTTATAGCCTTCTTTCCTTGTTTTGTTGCACTCATTCACTCCGCAATTCCCTAAAGAAAGGGCAAGATAGAGTCAAAAGGCAGAAGAAGAAGGGCTTTTCTTTGCTCTTCTTTCCAGGATTCCTTCTCATCGAGAGATGCGGCATTACCGCTGTTGTCTCTATGCCTTTTTGCCTATCTTACTCTTTCTCGAGGGACAGATGCCGATTATCCTACAATGCTTTTTTTAACATCTGAAAAAGCTTTTCTTCACAGGTCGAGAGAAGCCCAAGAATTCCTATCTAAGGCTCGGAACCAACCTCAGCAGTTAGGTGTTCGCAGATGAGTTTACGATCCTACCCAGCCTTTCTTCTTGCGACTAGTTGAGTTGACCTTTCTGTCTGGAGCGCGAGTGTAGCGAAGGACCCTTCTTGAGGCGTTAAGAGGAAATTTGAGTTTCTAGTTCTAGTAGTTGCACTATTAGTAGTTAGCTAGCGAAGCGCAATCGCAGAAAAAAAAACGTAGTGCGTAGTGGAAAGCGAATAGTTCTTATAGTTGTTCCAAGCGTGGGACTGCGAGAGGGAGGGTATGATGGAGTGCCTGGAAATGAAGAGAAGAAGAAAGGAAGGGTTTTGAGGGTCATTATTGAAACTCATACCTTCCACCTTATGGACATCCTTAGTGTCCCCAGCTGGACTGATCAAATGACAAGACCTTAGTTTAATCAGGAATGGAATATTAAAAAGAAAAGAATTGAGTGGACTGACTTCCCCCACGGAGCGAGCGGTAAGATTTTGAGTAGAAAGATAGGGCTTGGCTCGATGGGAATGCATGCACTGAATGGAATGACTGAGCGCAAGGAGAGAATGAAGTGTATTGAAAGACCGAAGACAAACCGATGAAACTGACCCCTGGGACCGCAGGAAAGTACTTGCTTGACTTAATTGCTTGCATGGGGGAGAGATCCTTACATGTCAAGAAAAAGATCAAGTCCTCTTTTCTCCCAACTAAAATTAGTAGAGATCGAGATGGGGAGACAACATAATAATAATAATGCGAATTGAATATCGATTCTATGAATCGATAGGTCTCAGATCGAAAGTTTTAATTATTTAATTAAATAAGTCATGTATTCAAATTTCCGGGAGTGGATTTATGAGAAGAAAATTATGGCATGAGAGGACCAATGAGACAGAACACTCTTGGATGCATTCCTTCGCTAGCAGGGCTTCGGCCCATCTCAATTGAAGAGTCTTCGGTCAGTAATCTCGTACTCTCGACCGGCTCGAACCACTACGTTATCCATGTTCCGGCTCATTCGTATGCTCATCCTATTCATGCCACCAGAACCTGTAATAAACCATCATTTAAAACCATCCTGTTAAAGGGAATCTTTGGATATCAGTAAGAAGGAATTGGCCGCATATATTCATTCTGGCGCATCCGACTCTTGCTGTCTTGACTTCTTGATAACTGTGTATTCAAATACCAATATCACACATACCCTGGAGACTGTTCCCACTCTTCTATACCAGCCTAAGCCTAGGTCAAGAGGGAAAGCTAGCCTCACTATACCGATCATGGCTTCTGCACCTAAGTACATCCCATCGACGTTTCCGTGGTAGAAAGTATAATAATAGCGGAGGTTTTTAAACACTGGTGGGACAAGAAGAGAGGCGGTTTCGAGTGCTCATGTGCCAATTTCGGGTGAGGGAATGCTAATGGATCCTCCGTAGTTGATCAACCTCTTTCAGAGCCTGTTACTCGTAAGTCACAATCATTCTATGACCATGGAAAAAAGGATTTCAATGCTGATTTAGGGCCGGCCAAACGAATGAGACTTGTTCACCGACGGAAAGAGAGAGAGTGCTAACCCGAAGCACCGTCCCCTACTATCCCAATTGAATTATCTCCTGCTACTGCTCGGAGGGGAAGAGAAGGACAAAGGAAGCTACAACTCATCTGCGAAAACCTTGCAAGTCAACTCTAGCAGCGTATCAGCTTCAAGTGGATAAAATATTGTTCAATTATACTGACTGTCGCATATCAGCTGTAGCATATGCATATGCGCAGTGAAGCACTTTTTCATTCCGTAAAGATAGCTTCTTTCGCTTCCAGCTGGCCTGGCAAGGAAGAAAGTATATAAATAGGAGTTTGTGCTCCAGTCGTCCATTCCGGAATGATATATGTTGGTGGGTTAGTAACCACATCACCATTAGCACACCATATTTGATATAGCATTTAGTAATTTAGTAATTTAGTACAGTAAGCAAGCGAGTGACTGGAACAGTAGATACAGTAGACTTGTTCCCTTGCCTCCCTCCTTCCCCCCTCGCCAAGCCTGAAGAAAGGAGCAACTTAGATACCTCTTTGTTAACTATATTCCTGGTTTGCAAAAAGGGACCTTGGGCCCAATCAATCTCTATACTCTTGATGCAATGGACTCCCCAAAGCCACTAAACCGCTCTCTTCCACCCGTAAACCTCGTTCTAGTGAGATTTTATCCCTTTTTTATTTAAACTGAAACTCAGTTGCCTATCTGATCCTTGGTCTAATTGGGCCTTTCTCTATAGCTCGAATCGAATAGCTGGGCTACCCCCTACCTTGGCTTGGTTGGTTATTAAAGACAGGGGCTCTCGGTAGCTCTAGGCGTCAAGCATCACAACGAGACTCTCGCTAATATAGAGAGGCAGCGAAGGCCGAAGGGGCGTGGCGGAGAGAGGTTTTCAGACCGAAAGGTATAGGATGGCATGGCGTATAGGCTCAGTATATAGTCAATGGGTGCCGCAGGTAGTAGAGTTGATAACGAGAGGTATAGAGGGAATTCAGACTCTAAATCCGAGAAGCTTCAGACCAACCCTTGACCCTAACCCTCGGGGCGTAGCCTCACGAAGAGACTCTCCTTATCAGGAGAGGTTGGACGATAGTTCAGTTAAGGAGAGAGGGACGGGAGATCAATTGAGTTGTTACGCTCCCAGCTATTGGACTTTTTTCACACAAAGCCAATCTAAGTTCAAATTCCCTTTATCCGGATCGATTAATTGAAACTGTTAAGGAGAAGGCTTGGTCACTGAACTGACTGACTTGCTTGACTTCGTTCGTCCACCCTCTAGCTCCAAGACTTGTATTCCACTTGCACCTCTTAGTCTAGCTACTGGCTTCCCTTTCCGCTTTGAGCTTATACTTCCTGTCTATTAGAAAAGAAAAGAATCTTTCTCTTCAAAATGAATTAGATCGGCCCGTGGAATGGTTGAGTCGTATCCTATGAGCCAACTTTGTGCCTTAACTGGTTAATTGATCCCCCCCTGCCCGGACTTTCTAAAGAGATCTTCCACCCTGTCGTACGAGCTCAATTAGATTGATCCTACCTTGCCCTTGGTATTTTCGTGCCTAAACGCCTTTCTCATCCCTTTCTTTAAGTAAAGTACCGGCTTGGTTCCACCTCTCTGCTTAAGGCTTCGTAGACGTAGCTCCGTAGGTCTCACATGGCTCATTGCTTTGACTTGAATCGAGATTGGGTTGGTATCAAGCCGACTCTACTAGAATACCAGGGGGAGAATCGCACTCTTCTAAATTCATTACAAAGATCTTGAGATTGGTCTCACATCCTTACTTGTTTAATACTTGTCTTTGTCGAGATTGGCTTGGTGTTAAAGTACCTGACTGAGTACAAGATCGAAAAGAAAGCTTTTCAGTGCAAAAGGACCAACGAGGATTCAGGAGGATAAGGATAAGGGGAAGAAGCGGGGTAGTCGCTCTAAAGGGAGAAGGAACAGAGACAGTGAGGAATTAGTTGGTATTGAGAGGCCTAGCACGAGATTACTTCTTCCTGCACTCAAAAGGAAAGCCCAAGTACAAGACATACCGGGAGTACAAGCGCTTGACCATAGGAAGAAGGAAGAGGACGCTGCTCTGACATAAGCGATTGGAAGATCTGATCTTTCTTTGAAGACCGGTCCGATTGATACAAAAAAGAAGTAGAGGTTATGAAAGAAATCATTGTCTTGTCAGCTTCATATTCTTATTTATTTTATTTTAATAAGATGATTGGGCCCTACAGTGGTATAACCGGTGAACCTCTCTCCTAGGTACCACTCGCGTATACCCGGTCCAGAAAACAAATCTCGTCCCCGCCACCCTCAGCGTTTACCGTGGGCACGATAATGTTCTCTTAACTAATTCTTAAAGTAGTGGGAAATCCTAAAACAAAGAAGGTTCTCTTTTTTCAGTTCAGTATTTGACTAGATAGGAGGCTCTATTAAGCCTGACTCCGATAGCCGCTGCTTCAGCCAGGTCAGATTTCCGGAAAGGAAAGTTTTTGAAGAGAGCTTGCCCTGGAAAGAGTGAAAGCCTGCCTTACAGATTCCATGAAATCCCCGACCTTTGTTGATGGGGAATTCCTTGAGACAGAGAGTATCTATTCTATAGACTTGTCATGGGCGGCCCCAAGAGAAAGTCTCTTTAGAGACATATGTACTGTACATCTGTTCAAAGAATGCCTTAGGGTAGGGAAAGAGTCTTTGATTGTATGTCTTCTCTTTCATGCATGCCTGTCAAATAAAGAGAGAGACATCAGTCCCAAGAGTCTTACCTTTCAGCAGTTAAAGCAAGCATGAGACTGTCTTTATGTGCCTTTCAGTGAAGCTTAAGCTGTCTTGTCTTTATGTGCATTCCTTTTATTTAAGACAGCCTGCCAGCCAGGGAAAGGATCTCAAGTCCGAGTGGAAGGCTATCCCACAATCCTTCATGAAACCCTCTTTAAAGCCTATATCACGTCGTTTAAGGCACAGTAACCGTCTTCCATGTTAGATTGTTGGACCTTGTTACCATGCCGAAAAAGACGTTATAGCGACCATCCTGGGCCTTCCACGATTGTTGACCTGTCTCGGACCGGGGAAGACGTTCTTCAAGACATTGAAGACAGTAAAAGGGAATCTGCTATCTGATTGCCTTGTAGGCCCCATCCCCATAAAAGTATTAGCCAGTGCTTCTTTCCGCCGATTAGATCTATGGAATCCAACCTTAAAGGTAAACTCCACTCTATGAATCCTATAAGAAGAGAGGTTGCCCGGGACAGGGAGAACCTTTCCGGCAATACAGATTCCATATCCAAAATGCTCGGAAGGAACCTTCGATATCCAATCCCACGTGGAACCTGCGCTAAGAGCGGTTTTCGAGACAAAAACTGATCATTCTGTGGATCCGAGATAGAACTCCGGTACTGCAACTCCTTCCCTTGATAGCCTTGAGTTGTTGGTTACACCGCACCGGAAAAGCACTCTCTGGGAAATCCGGATCTTTCTCAGCAGGGACAGTACCAAGGATATCAGGGTTAGATAGCTTTTTTTTTCTCTGGCAGTATAAAAAAAAATCTTTCCAATCAATCGGGAAAGCCTATACCCGAAAGAGGGAAACCTTCTGTTTGCTTGCCATTGCAATATCGGAAACCACAGGAAAGAAAGCCCCGGCCTGGTATTTTGACCGGCTGAAGCAGCGGCAGAAGCTGAACCCGAACCAAACCCTAAGCAAAGAAGGGATGTGCCTTAGTTCAGTCTCGAGGACGGGATAATAGGGGCGTAGCACCGAATATGTCGGAGTAGTCCCACCCAGTAGATGGACAAGCCAGTAGTACCAATCAAGGAAGCCTTTCACTGTAGAGCTTTCTTTCCTGATGGGGACTAAGAAAAGGAGACGCATATAGCTAAACAGCTGCAGCAGAAAGAACGAAAAGCCAAAAGTCAAGGTGCATAGCGGTCTTTTCAAGAATAGGGGAGTACAGAATAAGGGGTTTGCAAGACAAAAGATAATCCGCTGGAACTACGGACAAGGATATTTTACTCAATTCCCCTCTTACTATTTTAAAAAGCGGAATCAAATTCAATTCCACCAGTGTGTATGTAAGACAACCTTAATTCTATATGTTCAACACTTTGGGCAAGCCAGAGCAAGACTTCTCTGTGGGAATACCCGGCTATCTCCTACTTTAAATAGATAAAATCCCTGGAATTCTTTGATGCCGGGGATTATGTCTAAAAAACTTCGTATTGCGATCTCCGCTGACGATCGTTCTTTTTTTTTTCATAAGATCTATTCTTGGGCTAGAGCGTTAATATAGCTTTTCTCTTTTTTTTATATGGGATAGGGCTTTGGAGAACTCCTAGAATGGAATTCCCCTTATGTTATATCCTAACTAGTACCAGTCTAACTAAGAGTCATCTGCTAGGCCAGCTTCCTGTGAGTAAGCCAGTGCTAAAGAAGAGGACTAAGGAAAAGAAAAAAATTCATTGGGATAGATGCAGCGCCAATTAATTTCCGCCAATTGTAGCGGTGAGTGCTAAGTACTTAGATTAATAGTTTGCAGGATTTCTAGAATAGGAATAGGCTTTTTCTTTAGAGTAAGACTCTTTGCTTTGCTTGCTTCTTTCGGCCAGCTCAGCGGATGCGTGGCCGTATTCGACACCTCTTTCTCTTACGGCTAGTGCGCTATTTGAGATAGTTGAAAAGGGGTGTAGCGATAGAAAGTTTTGAATCAATAATTCCTCAAAAGTCATTGCTAGTACGTTTAATACAGTTACTGCTATACCTTAGGCCTCAATTAGCAGTCGTAAGGCCGACATGTCTTCATCCCGAAATAAGTAGATGCGGAATCTCGTCTGTTTGAAAGGTAACTCGAATTAGCAGTCGGACTGTGAACCATTGTCACTCGTTAGGCCTCCCAATATAATTGATTTGAAGGAGCTCCAGCCACTCTACTTCCACCGTCGTGTAGCCCTGCGGATAATTCGAATACCGGAACATCCTTCCATCCCTCATTCAATCTGATCTACCGGCTCTAAGACCGAAAAAATGGAAGGAATCAGATCAATCTTAGGGCTTTCAGCGCCTCGAAGACTCAATAGCAATTCCATCTCGTCTTTCCGGATCAATAGCCCCCAATCCCCATCTTTTCAAAACATGTCTTTTACGGGTGGGTCGAAACATCTCCATCCTTTTCGTTCGGTGTCATATCCTACGAATATGCGCCGAAGAACCTTCGTCCTCTTTGTTCCTTCGACATCTTGTACCCCGAAGCATTGAAATAGCACAGTAAGCGGACCACCTACAGGGAAATCCTTATACCACTATCAAGCCATGCCGGGCAATGAGGCTGATGCTACTACCGATACAGAGAAAGACAAGGACTTGATTTCTATCGATGTGAAATCCATTCTATTTTTCTGATGCGCATGTCGTCCGATCAGTCTACTCTGCTTTAGTATGCGCTAGGGAAGAGAGGGATGATTCTTCTCATCGAGTCTCCCAACAATGGACTCACTATCTCAATCAAGCTCTTTTATTGCATTCGAAGTATTTATTACCTAGTCCTCTTATCTGTTAACAGGCTGGCCTTATTTTCATCGATCAGTCGGCGCCGGCATCTCAATGGTGAGCAATTCTATCCTAAATGGTGTAGCTTCTTTCCCTCTTTGCTTATGTTGTGCCTGTGCCGATGCCTATAGTTAAAAAGAAAGGAAAGACTCAAATACGCCAACTCATTAAATATAGTAAAACTTAACATACGAGAGGCTCCTCAAGAGAAGGGAAGGTGACGTACTCCCTAATCGTAGAGCTATAAAAGTATCCTGCCTGTAGCTTGTGGCTTTGTTAGTTGGCTTAATAGCTTGCTTGGTCCGATTGTTCATGTTGCTGGTCCCGCTGCCCTTACCTACTCAAATCCCGAAACGAAAAGAGTAGTTCCCGTTCCCTATTTGTCCCGGTCCTTGTTCTTGGTCTCTGTGAAAGATCCAGTCGATGGGAAAGAATCCATGTTCAAGTCTTATTACCGAGTGCGAGCTGCTTTCTGTGGAAGATTCAATTACGGGAAGGAAATAGAGGTCACAAGGTAAGGGACCGCTTTCCTTGTTCAAGCCGGTATTTATATTAAATAAGTAAGTAGTAAGTAAGTGAAG